TATCGGTCATGGGGAAGACCCAGGCACTTAAATACTTGCATTTGGTTAGAGTGCCAGTTTGAGTATTGAAAATGGAATAAATTTAAGTAAGTATCTAGGGGGAAGCGTGTTGAAAATGGTGGAGGTATATAGGGGGGAGAGTGGTGGCAGGGGGAGATTGATATGGATAGTCCGAGGTATAATGTTTTATGTCCTGCGACCATTGACTGTGATGCTCGTGCCTACCATTATGGTGATGCTCAAGATGCAGTTAAGTCCAGCTACAATTAATGCTCCGGGTCAGGGCCTCAGACGGCCATAGCTGAGTCCAAGCATCCCCAAAAATTAAAAAATACCAAATGTATGACAGCACAGTTATGTGTGAGCATGGGCTGATTAGCCATTAGTCCATCGAGATGTCTTATTTAAGAGGAAAGAGTGGGCGATTTTAGGTGAGATGGCCCTGAAGAAAGAACCAGATGTCTGATAAAGTTCATTAAGTAGCTACCCCCACAATTAATGGGCCCGGAGCGAGAAGAGGGATCCCTGCCGAGCGGGTTGATGGTTTCACGCGGCATGGTCGTTAAGCTCGTGATCTAGGGGACGGGATATGCATGTTGACAGGAATTGATTTGACTTAAATGCGCTATGTACGATATACAACTACATGTACTATGTACTATTAATGAAAGTATGTACTTGCTTATATGCATGGACTAGAGCAATTAATGTACTATATACATATATGTCCTTATTACATTAATTCTTGTTGTACTTGCTTATATGCATGGGGAAAATCATGTAATGTACTATATACATAGCATGTTTGTATAACATTGATCTTATGTACCTACAGCCAAGATAGTACTTTGTAATGTGTATGTAGCCAAGGATATATTGTTTAGTGCGTACTACTATGCGGGGCTGTAGAGTGCAAAGTTCGTATTGTACTTTTAGATTTTTTGGAGAATTTAATACTAGAAAGGCTCTTAGTATTTGTGGGGGTATATTGATAGGTTTCAGGGAATAGTTTAAATAGAACTTCAGCTTTGGGTGTTGATAGTGGGGCTCTAGTCTCTTCCTTGAGTCTTAGGGAGGCTAGTTGTTCTCCTTTTCTGGTTTACAAGACCAGTGTATTTAATGTACTACAAAGACTTGTCTTCATTTTAGGAGGTTATTTTCAATAGTGCTAGCCACTGGTATTAGTACTAGAATAAGGAGGAAGTATATAATAGATGCTAGTTGTCCGATGATAATATATGGGTGTTCCACCGGTTGTCCTCCAATTCATGTGAGCGTTAGCAGGTCCGCTACTAAGATTCAGAATAGGCATTGGCTGATTGGCCGGAACATTATGCTTCGTTGTTTGGAGGTGTGGAGTAATGGTATGAGAACTAGAATTAGGATTGAGAGGACAAGGGCTAGGACTCCTCCTAGTTTGTTTGGGATTGATCGTAGGATTGCATATGCAAATAGAAAGTACCATTCGGGTTTAATGTGAGGGGGTGTGTTGAGTGGGTTTGCTGGGGTGTAGTTATCTGGGTCTCCAAGTAAGTCGGGTGAGAATAATACTAGGGTCATTAAGGCTAAAATGAGTAGTAGGGCACCTAGGATGTCTTTAATGGTGTAGTAGGGGTGGAATGGGATTTTGTCTGTGTCTGATGAGATTCCTGTGGGGTTGTTGGATCCTGTTTCGTGGAGGAATAGCAGGTGGACTATGGCAAGGGCTGCGATGATAAATGGGAAGATAAAGTGGAAGGCGAAGAATCGGGTGAGGGTTGCTTTGTCTACTGAAAAGCCCCCTCAGATCCATTCGACTAGGTTTGTGCCAATGTATGGAATTGCTGAGAGGAGATTAGTGATGACTGTAGCCCCTCAGAATGATATTTGTCCTCATGGAAGGACATAGCCCATGAATGCTGTGGCTATTGTTGCGAATAGGAGAATTACTCCAACATTTCATGTTTCTATGTAAGTGTAGGACCCATAGTAGAGGCCTCGCCCTACGTGTATGAATAGGCAGATGAAGAATATGGATGCTCCATTCGCGTGCATGTATCGGATAATTCAGCCGTAATTTACGTCTCGGCAGATGTGGGTAACGGAGGAAAATGCTGTTGTTGTGTCTGCTGTATAGTGTATTGCTAGAAATAGGCCTGTTAAAATTTGTAGGATTAGGCAGACGCCTAGAAGGGAGCCAAAGTTTCATCATGATGAGATATTTGATGGAGCTGGGAGGTCGATGAATGCGTTGTTTACAATTTTTAATAGTGGGTGAGTTTTTCGAATATTGGTCATTAGTGTTCTTGTAGTTGAATGACAACGATGGTTTTTCATATCATTAGTCGTGGTTAGATTCCATGCAAGAATAATGATAACATACATTGTGTTTATTTTGAGTATTATTTTTGTGATTGGTTTTGTAGGATTTTCTTCGAAGCCTTCACCTATTTATGGGGGGTTGGGTTTAATTGTGAGTGGTGGCGTTGGTTGTGGGATTGTGTTGAATTTTGGCGGGTCTTTTTTAGGTTTAATAGTTTTCTTGATTTATTTGGGGGGTATGATGGTAGTATTTGGTTATACGACGGCTATAGCTACTGAGCAATATCCTGAGATTTGAGTGTCTAATAAGGCTGTTTTGGGGGCGTTTGTTACTGGCTTGTTGATAGAATTTTTAATGGTTTATTATGTGTTGAAGGATGAGGAAGTAAAGGTTGTGTTTGAGTTTAATGGCTTAGGGGATTGGGTAATTTATGATACGGGGGATTCTGGGTTTTTTAGTGAGGAGGCTATAGGGATTGCGGCTTTGTATAGTTATGGTACTTGGTTGGTTATTGTGACTGGTTGATCCCTGTTGATCGGTGTTGTGGTTATTATGGAAATTACTCGTGGAAATTAAATAGGATTATGCTGATGAGGATTGTGATTAGGAAAGAGAGGAAGTATAATTTAATTAGGCCTTTTTGGTTGGTGATTATGGTGGATGTTTTTATCTGAATCAGTGAGGTGGTTTTTGGTAGGATGCTTTCTAGTCAGATAAGGTCTAGGAGGGAGGATGCTGATTTTTGGCTTATTGTTAGGTTTAGATAGGGGGTTAGGCGATGTATAATTATAGGATAATACCCCAGGAGGTTAGAGAATTTAAAGGTGTTAGATGGGTAGTTAAATTTTAGGTTGTGAGTTATGTTGCTGATTTCTAGTGCTAGAATAAAGCCCAGGATTGTGACTGCTAAGGCTGTCATTTTTAGGTAGTAGGGCATGGTTATTTGAGGGATCGTTATTGGAGGGATGTTGTTGGAGATAATAAATCCTGCGAAAAGACTTCCGATTAATAGGCGTTTGATAGAGTTGATTAGAAATGGGTTGTTTTCGTTGATAATAATGAGAGTTGGAAATCGGGGTTGTCCTAGGAGTGCGAAGAAAATAATTCGGGTGCTGTAGATTGCTGTGAAGGAGGTGGCGATTAGTGTTATTAAGAGGGCTCAGGCGTTGGTATATGACGTGTTGGCGGACTCAATAATTAAGTCTTTGGAGTAGAATCCGGTAAGAAAAGGCATTCCTGTCAGTGCGAGGCTGCCAATAATTAGGGCTGTTGTGGTGAATGGTATTGTTTTGAATAGTCCTCCTATTTTTCGAATGTCTTGTTCGTCATTTAGGCTGTGGATGATAGAGCCGGAGCATATAAATAGTATGGCTTTGAAGAAGGCATGGGTGCAGATATGAAGAAATGCCAGGTAGGGTTGGTTGATACCGATTGTGACTATTATAAGACCTAGTTGACTTGACGTAGAGAAAGCAATAATTTTTTTGATGTCATTTTGGGTGAGGGCACATATTGCTGTAAATAGTGTGGTAATGGCCCCTAGGCATAATATAATGGACTGGGCAAATTTGTTGTTTTCTGCTAATGGGTAGAAGCGGATTAGGAGGAAAATGCCCGCTACGACCATTGTGCTTGAATGGAGTAGTGCTGAGACGGGGGTTGGACCTTCTATTGCAGAAGGTAGTCATGGGTGTAGGCCGAATTGTGCGGATTTCCCAGTTGCAGCTAGAATTAGGCCTATTAGGGGTAGACTGGAGTTGTTTGGATTTAGTATAAAGATTTGTTGGAGGTCCCAAGTGTTGAGGTTGGTTAGGAATCATGCTATAGCCAGGATAAATCCGATATCGCCGATGCGGTTATACAGAATTGCTTGTAGGGCTGCTGTGTTTGCGTCTGCCCGTCCATGCCATCATCCGATGAGTAGGAATGATATAATTCCAACTCCTTCTCAGCCAATGAATAGTTGGAACAGGTTGTTTGCGGTGACAAGAATAAGTATTGTAATAAGGAACAGGAGTAGGTATTTGAAGAATTGATTGATGTTGGGGTCTGAGTGCATATATCATATTGAGAATTCTATAATAGACCATGTTACGAATAGTGCTACTGGGACAAATATTATTGAGAAATAGTCTATTTTAAAGCTGAGGGATAGTTTAAGAGTTTGTATTGTTAATCAGTGTCAGTTTGAGATAATTGCTTCCTGTCCTGTGTAGATGAATATTATCGTAGGGATTATGCTGATAAAGAAGGCATATGAGATGGTTGTTTTTACGTAGAGTGGATAATTAGAGGTTTTATAGGTGGGAGAGCTTGTTATTATGATAGGGATGGTTAGTAGGAGTAGGGTTATTAGTGTGAAGGAGGAGAATATGTTTATTACTTTTATTTGGAGTTGCACCAATTTTTTGGTTCCTAAGACCAATGGATAACTACTATCCTTTAAAAGTTTGAAAAAGCCATGTTGTTAGGCATGGGGACATAGAATTAGCAGTTCTTGCATACTTTTTCGGTAAATAAGAAGATGGTAGCTTCTGTTGTTAGATTCACAATCTAATGTTTTTCCTTAAACTATATTTACAGTATAGGGGTCCTAGGATAATTTTTGGGTTTAGGGATAGGAGTAGTAAGGGTAAGATGTGCAGTGATATGAGTGCGTTTTCTCGTGTAAAGGAAGGTGAAATATTGTTGATGTGATGGGTATATTTACCTCGTTGTGTTATGATCAGTATGTAGAGGGAGTATAGGGCAGTAATTACTATATTTAATCCTATTAGGATGATTGTAATGTTAGATCAAGAAAATGTTGATATAACTACAAATAGTTCTCCGATTAAGTTAATTGTTGGGGGTAGGGCTAGATTAGTTAAGCTTGCTAGGAGTCATCAGGTGGCTATTAATGGGAGAAGTGTTTGTAGGCCGCGGGCTAGAATTATTGTTCGGCTATGGATTCGTTCGTAGTTAGAGTTTGCTAGGCAGAAGAGTATGGAGGATGTGAGGCCGTGGGCGACTATTAGGGCTGTAGCTCCTATATAGCTTCAGGGTGTTTGGATAAGGATGGCTACGATGACAAGTGCTATGTGGCTGACGGAGGAGTATGCGATGAGGGATTTTAAGTCCGTTTGGCGTAGACAGATTGAGCTAGTCATAATTATCCCCCATAGGGATAGTATAATGAATGGGTATGCTATGAAGTCGGTTACTGGGTTTAAGAGTAATGTAATTCGTAACATGCCGTATCCCCCTAGTTTTAGTAAGATTGCCGCAAGGACTATAGAGCCCGCAATGGGGGCTTCTACGTGGGCTTTGGGTAGTCAGAGGTGGAGGCCATACAGTGGTATTTTTACTATGAAGGCTATTATGCATGCTAGTCATATGAAGACATTGGACCAGGAGCTGGATATTGGTTGTGCTCAGTATTGGAGGACTAGGAAATTTAGGGATCCCGTTGTATTTTGAATATAGATGAGTGCGACCAGTAGGGGTAGGGATCCTACTAGTGTATAAAATAGAAAGTAAAGGCCTGCGTTTAGGCGTTCTGTTTGGTTTCCCCATCGGGTAATGATAATGAGTGTTGGGACTAGTGTTGCTTCAAATAGGACATAAAAAAGAATTAGTTCTGTGGCGGTAAATGTTATGATCAAGAATAGTTGTAGTAGAATTAGTATCGTAATGAATAGTTTTTTTCGGGTTAGGTTTTCTTTTGATAAATGATTTTGGCTGGCTATTAGTATTAGGGGGAGGAGCCATATGGTTAAGATTAATAATGGCGTGGATAAAGAGTCGGAGAAGAAGATTAGTGAGAAGTTAAGGCTGTTGTCACCAAATTGGTTCATGAGAAGTAGGCTTGTGAGGCTAATTAGCAGACTGTGTATTGTTGAATTAATTCAGATTATGTTGTTTTTTGATAATCAAGTTAGGGGTATAAGTATTATTGTGGGGATAATATATTTTAGCATTGTAATAAGTTAAGGTTTTGTACATAGTCGGTACCATATGTATTGGACACTATTACTAGTAGGGATAGGCCTAGTGCTGCTTCGCAAGCTGCGAAGACCAGTAAGATAATGGGTATTATGCTGGCTAGGGTAAAATGTGAGTTTAGGATTGTTAGGGTGGCTATGACGAATAGGGATAGCATTATTCCTTCTAGACATAGAAGGGATGATATTAGGTGGGATCGGTATATTAATAATCCTGTGAGAGATACTGTGAAAGCTAGTATAATGTTTATGAATACGAGGGACATTTGGTAGTTATGAGTTTAATCATAATCTAATGAGTCGAAATCATTTATTTTATTTTAAACTAAATACCATATTCGGTTCATTCTAGTCCTTTTTGGGTTCATTCGTAGGCTAGGCTCACGGCTAGTAGGAAAATTAGGAAAAGGGCCATGGTGAGTATTGTGTTTAGGTTAGTTGTTTGCGAGGCTCATGGTAGGGGCAGGAGTAGTGCGATTTCTAGGTCGAATAGAAGGAATGTGATGGCTACTAGAAAAAATTTTATAGAGAAAGGGAGGCGGGCTGATCCTATGGGGTCGAATCCGCATTCATAGGGACTTGTTTTTTCTGAATAGGCATTTAATTGAGGGAGTCAAAATGCGATGATAACGAGCAGTGTAGCCAGGACAAGATTGGTTAGGAGGGCTAATATTAGGTTTATTATTCTTTTTCGGGTTAGACCGAAACTAACTGATTGGAAGTCAGTCGTACTAATTGATACTAAAAGAATATGAGCCTCATCAGTAGATAGAAACATAAAGGAAAAGTCATACTACGTCTACGAAATGTCAATATCAGGCGGCGGCTTCAAAGCCAAAATGATGGTTAGAGGTAAAGTGGAATTTTAATTGGCGGAAGAAGCAGACGATCAGGAAAGTAGATCCAATAATAACATGGAGGCCATGGAAGCCTGTGGCTACAAAGAAAGTTGAGCCGTAGACTCCGTCTGAAATAGTAAAGGGTGCTTCGTAATATTCTGAGGCTTGTAGTAGTGTGAAGTAGACACCTAATGCGATGGTAATAAATAGGGCTTGTAGTATGTGGTTGCGATTTCCCTCTATGAGGCTGTGATGGGCTCAGGTGATTGATACCCCTGAGGCTAGGAGAACAGAGGTGTTAAGTAGTGGAACTTCTAGGGGATTAAGTGGGTGAATACCTGTTGGTGGTCAGCAGCCTCCTAATTCGGGGGTAGGGGCGAGGCTTGAGTGATAAAATGCTCAGAAAAATCCGGTAAAAAATAAGACTTCGGAGATAATAAAGAGAATTATACCGTAGCGAAGGCCTTTTTGGACGGTTGGGGTGTGGTGTCCTTGAAAGGTACTTTCTCGGACAATGTCTCGTCATCATTGATATATTGTAAGTATATTTGTTGTCAAGCCAAGCATTAGTAGGGCTATTGAGTTGAAGTGGAATCATATGATTAGGCCTGATGTTATTAAGAGGGCGGATAGTGCTCCTGTGAGGGGCCAAGGGCTTGGGTTTACTATGTGGTAGGTATGGGTTTGGTGTGTCATTATGTGTTATCGTGCAAGTATAGGCTGACTAGGAGGGTAAATACATAAGCTTGAATCAAGGCTACTGCGAACTCGAGAACTGTTAGTAAGACTAGGATAATAAATGTAATAAGAGCTGTTGTGGTGCTAATGCTTATTAGTGCAAGTGTGGCTCCCCCGATTAGGTGAATTAATAGGTGCCCCGCTGTGATATTGGCTGTTAGTCGCACAGCAAGGGCTACCGGTTGGATAAAGAGGCTAATAGTTTCAATAATCACTAGCATTGGGATTAATGGGGTAGGTGTACCTTGTGGCAGAAAATGGGCGAGTGATGCTTTGGTTTTGTTACGGAAGCCTGTGACAACAGCTCCCGCTCATAGAGGAATGGCCATACCTAAATTTATTGATAGTTGCGTGGTTGGTGTGAATGAGTGGGGTAGTAGTCCTAGTAGGTTTGTTGATCCAATAAATAAAATTAGGGATATTAGTATTAATGCTCATGTCTGTCCCTTAGGATTGTGGATGCTTATTATTTGTTTTGAGATTAGTTGGAGTATTCATTGTTGAAGGGAAATAAGACGGTTATTAATCAGTCGATTTGATGTTGGAAATAGTAGACTGGGGAATAGGACGATAAGAGTAACGAGGGGTAGGCCTAGTACTATAGGGGTAATGAAAGAGGCAAATAGATTTTCGTTCATTTTGTTTCTCATGGGGTGTTTTGTTTTGACATTTTTATTAGTACTAGTTCTGGGCTAAGGTAGAAGCTATGCTTTGAGATTTTTAGTTGAAAAATAATGAAAAGGACTAGAAATATTGATAAAATTATTGTAAGTCATGTTGATGTATCTAGTTGTGGCATATCATCAAGGAGAGTACTGTGCTCTCAGTCTTTAACTTAAAAGGTTAATGCTGATATAGCTTCTTGATGGTCTTATAATATAGATGCAGATCATTTTTCAAAGTATTTTAGTGGAACTAGTTCAAGGACAATTGGTATAAAACTGTGATTTGATCCGCAGATTTCTGAACATTGGCCATAATACAGGCCTGGTCGGGTTGACATTAGGGTTGTTTGATTTAGACGACCTGGGATTGCGTCCGTTTTTAGTCCTAGGGAGGGTACCGCTCATGAGTGTAAAACATCTTCGGAGGAGATTAGTATTCGAATTGTTATTTCTATGGGTAGTACGACTCGGTTGTCTACTTCTAGTAGCCGTAATTCCCCTGGCTTTAATTCTGATGTAGGGATTATATAGGAATCGAAGCTCAAATCCTCATAATCAGTATATTCGTAGCTTCAGTATCATTGATGCCCCATAGTTTTCACTGTGAGGGATGGGTTATTGATTTCGTCCATTATGTACAGGATTCGTAGAGATGGGAGGGCAATTAAGATTAGGATAATAGCTGGGAGAATGGTTCAAATTGTTTCTACTTCCTGTGCGTCTATCGTACTGGTATGTGTTAATTTCGTTGTTAGTATTAGTGAAATGATGTAAAGTACTAGTGAGCTAATTAGGAACACAATTATTAGTGTGTGATCATGAAAGTGCAGTAATTCTTCTATAATAGGTGATGTTGCGTCTTGAAATCCTAGTTGTATGGGGTATGCCATATGAGATGTACGGGATTTTCACCTGTAATTTAATCTTGACAAGATTATGTAATGTTTTACTAACATCTCATTAATTGAGAGAGTCATAGTGGTTATGGTGTTGGCTTGAAACCAATAATAGGGGGTTCGATTCCTTCCTTTCTTATTTTAGATTAACATATGTGGGTTCCTCAAATGTATGATATGGTGGAGGGCATCCGTTTAGTCATTCTAAGTTTGTTGTGGTTAGGTCCACGGTTAGAACTTCTCGTTTAGATGCAAATGCTTCTCAGATGATAAAAATTATTAGTATGACTGCTGTTAGTGAGATGAATGAGCCCATAGATGAAATAGTATTTCATATTGTGTATGCATCTGGGTAGTCGGAGTATCGTCGTGGTATACCAGATAGTCCTAAGAAATGTTGTGGGAAGAAAGTTATATTCACACCTACAAATATGATTACAAAATGGATCTTGGCTCATGTAGTGTTAAGGGTGTAGCCTGAGAATAGTGGGAATCAATGCACAAATCCTCCTATAATAGCAAATACAGCTCCTATTGACAGTACATAGTGGAAGTGTGCGACTACATAATATGTGTCATGAAGAACAATATCGAGAGAAGAGTTGGCTAGAACAATTCCTGTTAAGCCTCCTACCGTGAAAAGAAAAATGAAGCCTAGAGCTCATATTATAGCGGGAGATCATTTGATATTACCTCCGTGAAGTGTAGCTAGTCAGCTAAAGACTTTTACTCCAGTAGGGATAGCAATAATTATGGTGGCTGATGTAAAGTAGGCTCGTGTGTCGACGTCCATACCTACTGTAAACATATGGTGGGCTCATACAATAAACCCTAGGAAACCAATTGATATTATAGCTCATACTATTCCTATATACCCGAATGGTTCTTTTTTTCCTGAGTAGTAGGTTACGATGTGAGAGATCATGCCAAATCCGGGTAGAATAAGAATATACACTTCGGGGTGTCCGAAGAATCAGAATAAGTGCTGGTATAGGATGGGGTCTCCACCTCCTGCTGGGTCAAAGAAGGTTGTGTTTAGATTTCGATCAGTTAATAGTATCGTGATACCAGCTGCTAATACGGGAAGGGAGAGGAGTAATAATACGGCAGTGATTAGTACTGATCATACAAATAAGGGGGTTTGGTATTGAGATATTGCAGGGGGCTTCATATTAATGATTGTAGTAATGAAATTAATAGCCCCTAAAATAGAAGAGACACCTGCAAGGTGTAGAGAGAAGATAGTCAGGTCTACTGAGGCTCCTGCGTGGGCCAGGTTGCCTGCTAGAGGGGGATATACAGTTCAGCCAGTCCCCGCTCCAGCTTCAACTATAGAAGATGCTAGGAGTAGTAGGAAGGAGGGAGGGAGAAGTCAGAAACTTATATTATTTATTCGGGGGAATGCTATATCTGGGGCCCCAATTATCAGAGGGACTAGTCAGTTGCCGAAGCCTCCAATTATGATGGGTATTACTATGAAGAAAATTATTACAAATGCATGTGCGGTTACGATTACGTTGTAAATCTGGTCGTCTCCGAGTAAGGTTCCGGGTTGACCTAATTCAGCGCGGATTAATAAGCTTAGAGCGGTTCCTACTATGCCAGCTCAAGCACCGAATAGGAGGTATAGGGTACCAATGTCTTTGTGATTGGTTGAGAATAGTCAGCGGTTGATGAACATGGGTAAGATGGCTGAGTTAAGCATTAGACTGTAAATCTAAGGACAGAGGTGAGATTCCTCTTTTTACCAGGCCCTGTGGTGAATTAACATATTGAATTGCAAATTCAAAGAAGCAGCTTCAATTCTGCCGGGGCTTCTCCCGCCTTTTTTTTCTCGCGGCGGGAGAAGTAGATTGAAGCCAGTTGTTTAGGGTATTTAGCTGTTAACTAAAGTTTCGTGGGGGTGGAGCCCACCAATCTAGGGAGGACTTAGCTTAATTAAAGTGGTTGATTTGCATTCAATTGATGTAAGATATGATCTTGCAGTCCTTATCAGGAATTAAGTAAATCATACTTGCTTAGGGCTTTGAAGGCTCTTGGTCTGTTTAACCTAAATTCCTACTCTAGGACTGATAGGATTGGTGTTAGTGGTAGTAGTATAGTAGAGAGTACGACTATTGTAGGTAAGAGGGTTATTTGTTTTGTGGTGGAGAATTGTCATTTCATTTTTATGTTATTTGTGGAGGGAAATATTGTGAGTGCAGTGGAGTATGTAAGTCGCATATAGAAGTATAGGTTTAGTAATGCTGTAATTGCTATGAGGGTGGGTAGGATGATGTTATCATTTTTTGTTATTTCTTGGATAATTATTCATTTTGGTATAAATCCTGATAGTGGGGGGAGTCCTCCTATTGATAGGAGGGTGACAAGGACTAGGACTGTTATGACGGGTATTTTGTTTCATGTGTGTGATAATGATAGGGTAGTTGTGGTTGAGTTAGTTATGAATAGGGTGAATATAGTAGAAGTTATAATGATGTAGATGATTAGGTTTAGTAGTATTATAGTGGGGTTATATAGCAGGACTGCTGTTATTCAGCCCATGTGGGCGATTGATGAGTAGGCTATGATTTTTCGTAATTGGGTTTGATTTAGTCCGCCTCAGCCTCCAACTATGATTGATAGTATTGATAGGGTTAGAATCAGGTTTAGGTTGATGGATGGAGAGATTTGGTATAGCACAGATATGGGTGCTAGTTTCTGTCATGTGAGTAGGATTAGGCCAGAGGATAGGGGAATGCCTTGTGTTACTTCGGGGACTCAGAAGTGAAATGGGGCTATTCCTAGTTTTATGGCAAGGGCCATCGTTATGAGTATGGATGCTGTTGGGTTATATAATTTTATTACGGTCCATTGGCCGGAAAATATTAGGTTAATGATGACTGCTATTATTAATAGTATTGAGGCTGTTGATTGGGTTAGAAAATATTTGGTTGATGCTTCTGTGGCTCGTGGGTTATGTTTTTTTATTATAATGGGGATGATAGCGAGTATATTTATTTCAAATCCAATTCAGATAAGCAGTCAGTGGGAGCTAATTATAACAATGATGGTTCCAAGTATAACAGTTAGTAGAATGATGAAGGAGATGATTGGGTTTATTAGTACGGGAAGGATATAAACCAACATTTTCGGGGTATGGGCCCGATAGCTTAATTAGCTGACCTTACTATTAGAATTTGGTGTAATTGGGAGCACGAAGAGTTTTGGATTCTTAGGAGTAGGTTCAATTCCTATAGTTCTAGAAATAAGAGGGCTTGAACCTCTATTATTTACTCTATCAAAGTAACTCTTTTGTCAGACATATTTCTTATGTTTGTGGGGGGATGCTCGATAGGAGAATAGGTAGAGATACATGTCATATACATAAGGCTAGTGTTAGGGGTAGGAAGCTTTTTCATAGTAGGTGTATTAGTTGATCGTAGCGGAATCGAGGGTAGGATGCTCGAATTCATAGGAAGGTAGTTGTTAGTAGTAGTGATTTGACAGTGAAGTTAATTGTGTAGAGTTCTGGCATGTACGGGTTGTGGAATGCTCCTAGGAAAAGAGTTGTTGTGAAGATATTTATTATAATAATGTTCGCATATTCTGCCATGAAGAACAGGGCGAATGGTCCTGCTGCGTATTCTACATTAAAGCCTGAGACTAGTTCTGATTCTCCTTCGGTTAGGTCAAATGGTGCTCGGTTTGTCTCTGCTAGTGTGGAAATAAATCATATTATTGCTAGAGGTCATGCTGGGAAGATTAATCATACTTGTTCTTGTGTGATGATTAATGTGGAGAGGGTGAAGGATCCGTTTATTAGGAGGACTGATAGTAGAATGATTGCTAGGGTTACTTCGTATGAGATTGTTTGTGCTACTGCTCGTAGGGCTCCAATAAGTGCGTATTTTGAGTTGGAGGCCCAGCCGGATCAAAGGATTGAGTATACGGCTAGGCTTGATATGGCTAATATAAAGAGGACGCCTAAGTTTATGTTAATGAGGGGGTAGGGTATGGGTAGGGGGATTCATATAGTCAGGGCAAGGCTCAGGGCCAGGACAGGTGCTAAAATGAATATTGAGATGGAGGATGTGGCTGGTCGTAGTGGTTCTTTAATGAAAAGTTTAATTGCATCAGCAATGGGTTGGAGCAGGCCATATGGGCCTACAACATTAGGACCTTTTCGGAATTGCATGTAGCCTAGGACTTTTCGTTCAACTAACGTTAGGAATGCTACAGCTAGGAGGATGGGAATAATTAGTGCTAGGATGTTAATTATAAACATTTTGTTAAGGAGAGGATTTGAATCTCTGAGTATAAAGGTTTAAGTTTTACGCAATTACCGGGCTCTGCCACCTTAACTAAGCCCTTTTCTAGGGCGGGTCTTGTTTGTCGATTTAATTGAGATAATATCATTAGTTTATTTAAGGCGCTTGTTTGAAGTTGGCCTTATTTCTCTTGTCCTTTCGTACTGGGAGAAATTCGTAATAGATAGAAACCGACCTGGATTACTCCGGTCTGAACTCAGATCACGTAGGACTTTAATCGTTGAACAAACGAACCTTTGATAGCGGTTGCACCATCGGGGTGTCCTGATCCAACATCGAGGTCGTAAACCCTATTGTCGATATGAACTCTTGAATAGGATTGCGCTGTTATCCCTAGGGTAACTTGTTCCGTTGATCAAGTTTTTGGATCAATGAGCGATAGTTCGATTTGACTTGTGGGTCTTGTCTTTAAAATCGCTCGGAGGATTTTTTATTCTCCGAGGTCACCCCAACCAAAGCTGTTAGTCCATGGAGGATGTTGTTGTCCCTTGGTGGTTGAGTTTGTTTTCTTTGGACTAATTAGTTAAAGCTCCATAGGGTCTTCTCGTCTTATTTGTCTATTCCCGCCTCTTCACGGGAAGGTCAATTTCACTGATTAGAAGTAAGAGACAGTAAAACCCTCGTGTGGCCATTCATACAAGTCCTTATTTAGAGAACAAATGATTATGCTACCTTTGCACGGTCAGGATACCGCGGCCGTTTAACGTTTGTCACTGGGCAGGCAGTGCCTCCAATACTGGAGATGCTGGAGGTGATGTTTTTGGTAAACAGGCGGGGTTTGTGTTTGCCGAGTTCCTTTTACTTCTTTTAATCTTTCCTTAAGTGCACTCCTGTGTTGGGTCAACAGTGTAATTAATAAATTATTTATTGTTAGATTGTTTTTATTTACTGTTAATAGTCAGGATATTATCAGGCACTGACTTAGGCTTATGCAAGGAGAAAATGTTTCTTGTTACTCATACTAACATTATTGCTTCTATTTAATAATAGAGTAGTCCAGTACTAGGGCTAGGAGTTAGTTATTTGATGTTGGGATTAGTGTTGTTTAAATTGTTGAGCTTTAACGCTTTCTTAATTGGTGGCTGCTTTTAGGCCTACTATGGTATTGACAGATCTTACTCTCTAGTCAAGGTTGTATCCGTTTCTAAAAGGCTGTACCTTTTTAGACTAACTTTTAAAGATACAGTGAGACTTGCGTATATTTTTGGTATCTTTAAAGCTGAACTAAGATTCGTTTCTTGGACAACCAGCTATTACCAGGCTCGTTAGGCGTGTCACCTCTACTTATAGGTCTTCTCACTATTTTGCCACATAGATGAGTTGGTCCTTAATTGACTGCCCGTAAGTAGCTCGTCTGGTTTCGGGTTACTTAGCTAAAATTCGTTTTGCTAAGTTTTTTGCTAGTTAACTCATTATGCAAAAGGTACAAGGGGTAATCTTTGCTTTCTTATACTTTGATTTTATTCTTTCATCATTCCCTTGCGGTACTTTCTCTATAGCGCCATGTTTAGAATTTCTATCTCCTATACTTTAAGTTAGAGTGAATGTTTTGTTTTATTTTGCTTTGATTATTTAGTTGAGAATGGGGGTTTGGGCTAGGAATGGTTCAAGACATTCATGGTGTGTGAAATCTTCTAGGTGTAAACTAGGTGCTTTGTTTAAGCTATATCTTGATTTATCCAAGCACACTTTCCAGTATGCTTACCTTGTTACGACTTGTCTCCTCTCATGTGATTAGTGCGTGTAAATAGATTTARGTGCGTTTTGGTTACTTGAGGAGGGTGACGGGCGGTGTGTGCGTGCTTCATGGCCTAATTCAACTAAGCACTCTATTCTTAGTTTACTACTAAATCCTCCTTTGGTTATTAGTTTCATAATAACTTTCGTGTGATTTTCTTGTGGTAGAAAATGTAGCCCATTTCTTCCCAGTTCATAGGTTACACCTTGACCTAACGTTTTTATGTGTTGTGATTATGCTTACTTTTGTTCCTTTTTAGGGTTTGCTGAAGATGGCGGTATATAGACTGTATTAGCAAGAATTGGTAAGGTTTATCGGGGTTTATCGATTATAGAACAGGCTCCTCTAGAAGGGTGTAAAGCACCGCCAAGTCCTTTGAGTTTTAGGCTGTTGCCGGTAGTACTCTGGCGAATGATTTTGTTTTTACAATCATTTGTGTTTAGGGCTAAGCATAGTGGGGTATCTAATCCCAGTTTGGGTCTTAGCTATAGTGTGTCAGCTATCGTAGAGTTACTTTCGTCATTTATTTTTATTATAATTATGGCTTTTTACAGTTTAATTAAAATTTAACTCTATTTGGTATAGTGCTTAAACACGTTTTACGCCGTATTCCTGTTAGCTTGGGTTAATCGTATGACCGCGGTGGCTGGCACGAAATTTACCAACCCTGGTCAATATAACTTAGTCAAACTTTCGTTTATGGCTTAATTTTTGTCACTGCTGTCTCCCGTGGGGGTGTGGTTAAGCAAGGTGTTATGAGCTACAGATGTGTGCTTGATACCCGCTCCTCTTAGTCTTGGAGACTCAGAGGGCATTCTCACCGGGGTGCGGATACTTGCATGTGTAAGTTTATTGGTGGTTAACAGGAAGGCTGGGACCAAACCTATGTGTTTATGGAGTTAGAGTACTCATCTAGGCATTTTCAGTGCCTTGCTTTAATTTTAAGCTACATTAAC